TGAGGCAGTTATTGTGGTTAAATAATTTTTTCGTTTTTTTAAATAGGGCAGTATCTGAATAAGGGAGAAACTCCATGAAAGAAAAATTAATGATTCATATAAATCACTTAGTGGGAAATGGCCCGAATAAATCCAACGAGTGATTAATAATCCTGTTAGACATAAAAAAGTAGCTAGCATCCCCTTTTCTGACGAATCATATGGTTTTATGATTTCATTGCCCAATAAGGTTATTAAATGAATTGTAATCACAATTGAAACAATAGAAAAGGAAATATGAGTTAATATATGCTCTAAAGTTGAAAATATCATAAAAAAGAAAAAAGGTGGGGATCCCCCATATTAATATTAATTATTGGGAATTTAATTTATTTTTATTATAGGATCTATTGGATCTCGTTTAGAAGATGGCATGCCGCTACTCGGACTCGAACCGAGATGCTCTAGCACTGCTTCCTAAGAGCAGCGTGTCTACCGATTTCACCATAGCGGCTTGCTCGAATTCATAATAGCCTATTTATATTCAATAGTCGAGATTGAACAAGTCAATTCAATCAAATATGTTTTTTTAGTAAAAATTAAATTGATAAAAAAAATGAGTTCAAAAGTCAATTTGAAGATTCATTAGTTTCATTTATTTTCCTTTAAGTGTCCATTTATCTTAGGGCTTTTTACGTAGTTTATGCGATTCTAAAATCGAACTCTTGCAGCTATAGAAATCTCTCTCTAGAATAAAAAGAATAAAAAAACTTTTTTTATTTTTTACGCTTATTGTCATGTCATTATTTCTGGTTTATCTGATTTCATAATCATAAATTTGAAACAAAAAAGAATTTTTCTCAATGAATCTAAAACTATTTTGTATTTGGAGTACTGCAAATTGACACTTGTACATAATATAATAATATCTCAACAATCAAGTTCTTTTATTGATTCTTTTATTGATGATCTGAAAACTGGAGATATATGGTAAATCCATTACATATGGTAAATGCAATAAATTAAGAAGTTAGTTTTTAACATGGAATCCATTAGTTTCAACAATCTGCCCTTCCCGAAAAAGATAAAAAATTTTATTTATTGGAATTGTAAAGGTCGATGGGGAAAAAAAGACTCCCCACCACCAAAATATGAGTGAAAACATAAAAAAAAAAATAAAAAATTGTATTTATTTTTTTATTTAGATTTTTAGATTTAGAATTCAGAAAATAGAAGAATTATTCTTTTAGACATAACATTAAGATTCTATTTCATATTAATATGAACTTTGATTTTATATTAACAAATTACTGATCCAATTTTTTGAATCAAATGCATTTCGATTATTCCAATATTTTAGGACTTATTTGTTTGTCGTACAAAAAAACTTTTTGAATTCCCGGTAGAAAGAGATTTCCCTAATGACAAAGCTTTTAACGACGCCCAATATCCTTTCATTTTCCAAATATTTTTACGAATACGCTTTTTTGATATCGAAGTACGTTTTTTTGGAACTGCCATTTCAAAATGAAGAAGTTACTCATTGTTATAGTTGGATGTGAAAGACATCTATTGTTCTATTATTATTCTTATTCATTATCTATTTTTTCTCTAAATAATATAATATTCTCTTCATAAAAAAGAAATATAGATATGTCAAAGATCCATGAAAACTGGATCAAAAATGACTCGAAATAACAAAATATTCCGTAAAACCAAAAATTTTTGGTTTGGAACTATTAGTTCGCGTTGTTTATCTCTCAAAGTTATATCTTTAGAATCTGCATGTCATAGAAATCAAATCAAACTTAATAAAATAAAAAAAGAATCTAAAAGACCTTTATTTTCGGCATTCTATACTTGATTTACATGTAATAAAATACCAGGATTGTACTTTTGACTAATAAATTGATAGTCAAACTAGAAAAAAATACAACTAAATTCCATTTTAAAATTCGAATGAGACTAGTAATAAATCTGTTAAAAGATACGTGGTTTGATAAAAAAGGATCTCAGTCATTTTTGATCCTTTCTCGCTAAAAAGTTCATTTTAGTTCCATATTTTTCTAAACTTTACTAATAAATTGTTTTGATTGAAATGGAAAACAATCAATCCCATAATGAATTAGTTAATTAATTGAAAATTAGTTAATGAATTGAAATTGAAATAAACTAACTAAAATCAAGAGTTTTTTTCATTAGACCGATGACCTTAGTTAATCTTATAATTCGTATCAGCATCAAGTACTCTTTTTAGGCTAAATTTTTATCCTTGCTCTATGAATATAAATTTTGATTACGATAAATTATTCTATTTTTATTTTCCTATTATATATTATAAGTGTTCGTTTTTTTATATGTCACTTGGTCATATCATTTGACCAATTGTAACTTCTTTTTTGAATATTTGAACGGTTTTGAAAAGACTCAGAATAATTAATATTAATAAATACTAATATAAACTTCTTAAATCAGTTAGTGCATATCTTGATTTTTTATTGACTTTTTCGAAAGGTAAGATCCGGTGAATCGGAAACAATTAATTAAGAATAAAAAACTTTTTTTATGGAACAGACATATCAATATGCGTGGATAATACCTTTTCTTCCACTTCCAGTTCCTATGTTAATAGGGTTGGGACTTCTTCTTTTTCCGACGGCAACAAAAAGTCTTCGCCGTATGTGGGCTTTTCAGAGCGTTTTGTTGTTAAGTATAGTCATGATTTTTTCCATGAATCTTTCTATTCAGCAAATAAATAGTAGTTCTGTCTATCAATATGTATGGTCTTGGATTATTAATAATGATTTTTCGTTAGAATTCGGATACTTGATCGATCCACTTACTTCTATTATGTCAATACTAATCACTACTGTTGGAATTTTGGTTCTTATTTATAGTGATAATTATATGTCTCATGATCACGGGTATTTGATATTTTTTGCTTATATGAGTTTTTTCAGTACTTCTATGTTGGGATTAGTTACTAGTTCAAATTTGATACAAATTTATATTTTTTGGGAATTAGTTGGAATGTGTTCGTATCTATTAATAGGATTTTGGTTCACACGACCTGTTGCAGCAAAGGCTTGTCAAAAAGCCTTTGTAACTAATCGTGTTGGCGATTTTGGTTTATTATTAGGCATTTTAGGGTTTTATTGGGTAACGGGGAGTTTCGAATTTCGTGATTTATTCCAAATATTCAATAACTTGATTTCTAATAATGAGGTCGATTTTTTATTTGTTACCTTGTGCGCTGTTCTTTTATTTGCCGGTGCGATTGCTAAATCTGCACAATTTCCTCTTCATGTATGGTTACCTGATGCGATGGAAGGGCCGACTCCTATTTCGGCCCTTATACATGCTGCTACGATGGTAGCAGCGGGCATTTTTCTTGTAGCCCGACTTATGCCTCTTTTCATAGTCATACCCCACATAATGAATTTGATCTCTTTGATAGGGATAATAACAGTTTTTTTAGGAGCTACTTTAGCTCTTGCTCAAAAAGATATTAAGAGGGGTTTAGCCTATTCCACAATGTCTCAATTGGGTTATATGATGTTAGCTTTAGGTATGGGGTCTTATCGCAGTGCTTTATTTCATTTGATTACTCATGCTTATTCTAAAGCATTATTGTTCTTAGGATCGGGATCCGTTATTCATTCAATGGAAACTCTTGTTGGGTATTGTCCAAAAAAAAGTCAGAATATGGTGCTTATGGGAGGTTTAACAAAACATGTACCAATTACAAAAAATTCTTTTTTATTAGGTACACTTTCTCTTTGCGGTATTCCACCCCTTGCTTGTTTTTGGTCCAAAGATGAAATTCTTAATGATAGTTGGTTGTATTCACCTATTTTTGCAATAATAGCTTGGTCTACGGCAGGATTAACGGCATTTTATATGTGTCGGATTTATTTACTTACTTTTGAAGGACATTTAAACGTTCATTTTCAAAATTACAGTGGAAAAAGGAATACCCCCTTATATTCAATATCGCTATGGGGTAAAGAAGGTTCAAAAATAAGTAACAAAAACTTTCGTTTGGTAACTTTATTAAAAATGAATAAGAATGGACGTCCTTCTTTTTTTTCAAATAGAGTATATAAAATTGATGAGAATGTAAGAAATATGACTCCACCCTTTCTTTCTATTCCGAATTTTGGCAATACCAAGACTTCTTTGTATCCTTATGAATCGGATAATACGATGTTATTCCCAATACTTATATTAATTATATTTACTTTGTTCGTTGGATTCTTAGGAATTCCTTTAAATCAAGACGTGGATATATTAACAAAATGGTTAACCCCGTCTATAAATCTTTTACATAAAAATTCAAATAATTCAATAGATTGGTATGAATTTTGTAAAGATGCCTTTTTTTCAGTCAGTATAGCCTCTTTCGGAATATTTATAGCATTTTTTTTATATAAACCTGTTTATTCATCTTTTCAAAATTTGGACTTAATTAATTCATTTTTTAAAATGGGGCCTAGGAGAAATTTTTATGACAAAATAAAAAATGCTATATATGATTGGTCATATAATCGGGGGTACATAGATGCCTTTTATGGAACATTCTTTATTGTGGGGACGAGAAAATTCGCCGAATTCACTCATTTTTTTGATAGACGAATAATTGATGGAATTCCAAATGGAGTTGGTCTTATCAGTTTCTTTGTAGCAGAGGTTATTAAATCGGTAGGGGGGGGACGTATTTCTTCTTATCTATTCTTTTATTTTTCTTATGTATCCATTTTTTTAGTAATTTACTACTTTTTGAATCTTTAAGTCTTTCTTTAAGTCTTTAAGTCAAATCCATTTCATGAATAAAATGTGACCAATTATCCAACCAACAAAACTACTTGTTACAAATAGCATCTTGCTGTTGCATCGAAACATAAAAATGTTGACTAATCTCGCTAACATTGAACTTGGTAAAATGAAATGATTGAATAATTGAAAAATGAGATTATTCAGGAATACACATTGAATGCTGAGATTACGCATTGAATTTCTGG